ATTTGAATGGAGGTGATTTGGATTGATGTAAGTACAGGATTACTTTTATCTATTCTCGAAAGCAAAGGTTAAAACTTTATCTTTATATTATTAAATATTACATTATTCGAATAAAAATTGATTTTAAATGAAAATCAAGCCACGACCCTTACGAACCAACCGTTCTTTTGTATTGACCAAGCAAAAACCTCATTCCTTTAACTGCAAAAAAATCTAAAAGCTATTTTTTTTTGAATTTTTAAATGTTTTGCGAATCAAGAGTTTTATACATTGTTTAGTTGAGATAAATTCGAAGAAATTGTTCGAATTGTGTAATCTTCAATTATTGATACAGGTAACCGGCCTAAAGCAATTTGATTATAATTCAATTCATGACGATTATAAGTAGAAAGCTCATATTCTTCGGACATTGATAAACAATTTGTTGGACAATACTCAACACAATTACCACAAAATATACAAATTCCAAAATCAATACTGTAATTAAGTAATCGTTTTTTTCGAATATCAGTTTGAAATTTCCAATCTACAACGGGTAGATCTATAGGGCATACACGAACACATACTTCACAAGCAATGCATTTATCAAATTCAAAGTGGATTCGACCTCGGAAACGTTCTGATGTAATCAATTTTTCGTAGGGGTATTGAATAGTTACAGGTAAACGATTCGCGTGGGACAGGGTAATCATGAAACCTTGACCAATATACCTGGCAGCTCGTATTGTTTGTTGACTAGAGTTCAAGAACCGAGTTAGCATAGGGAACATATCTGAATATCTATAAATAAGTTTACTGGTTTCTTTCTCTTGTTTGAGACAAGTTATGAAGAATAGAATATTCTATTCCTTTACAGTGAAAGAAGCTGGAACGAAGTTGTTAATAATAGATTACCTAAAGAAATAGGTAAAAGAAATTTCCATCCAAGATTTAATAGTTGGTCCATTCTTAGTCTTGGTAACGTCCATCTTGTTGCAATAGAAATAAACAAGAACAAATAAGTTTTAGCCAGTGTAATAAAGATACCTATTATTGTTACAAAAACTTTCCCTCTTTTATTTATGTCAAAAATTTCAGGACTAAATAGGTTTGGAATAGAAAGATTCCAACCCCCCAAGTAAAGAACTGTTACAAATAACGAAGAAACTAGTAGATTTAGATACGAAGCAACATAAAATAAGCCAAATTTTATACCTGAATATTCGGTTTGATAACCAGCTACTAATTCTTCTTCTGCTTCTGGTAAATCAAAAGGTAATCTCTCACACTCGGCTAGAGAAGAAATTAGAAAAATGATAAACCCTATAGGTTGACGCCACAAATTCCATCCCCAAAAACCATATTTTGATTGTGTTTCAACTATATCAACTGTACTTAAACTGTTAGATAATCATAGTCGACAATAACATCACTGTTCTCATCACTATTACAGAACCGTACATGAGATTTTCACCTCATACGGCTCCTCATAGGTCACAAATCAATATAAGAACCTTTCAACTTTATTTATCTTGATGTATTTGTTGATGTGTTTGTAAGATCGATAGAGAATCAAATTCTTATCCTAAGGCCTATAATTAGACTAATGGAATTCTGTCTGCTAGATTTATAATAAAATAATAAAAAAGTGCTTCGGAATTGATCTCATATTTTAAAAAATTTCATTTTTCTTTGTTAATTAAAAACTTTACCCTTGAATGAAAAAAATAATTTTTAGAGGAATATCACATAGATATTTCAACCTATCTTTTTCTCATTTTCGATTACGAAAAAGCATTTAGACATTGCATTACATAACAAGAATTTTATTTCGTTCCTATTCTCCTTTCTCAGAAAAAGAGGCATTATTCGTATTATCAAAAGTAAAAGATTTCTTCGTTTTGATAGTTATTTACTTAATCAGTGGACAGGAACATACTCTGGATCGAAATCATGGGGAGTACTTCTTAATCATTTCTACCAACTTAAAGCCCCAATTCGAATTACTTTTCTATAAAAAAATATCCTATTGGATAATTTAAAGAATCTCCATTACTAATCCTTTGTGTATCTTGGTCTTCCTAACCATCCACTTATTTTTTTTTGAATCTCTCATTAGGGTAATACCTCTATGGTAATAGTATAGAAAAAAACCCATACAATTGATCTTTTAAACCCGCTTCAAGCCATGATGACTAATCAGCCAATCTTGGGGTAAACAGCCTTGACTGCTTATGTTTACTTTCAATTAATTCTTGTACATAGGAAATGAGATTGAATTCCTTTAACAGCAAATTTATAAGCCGTTTTATTTCACTCATATAACTATCTGGTTTAATTCATCAACCTAATGATGAATAAAAAAATAGATATTCAAATCATTTAACTTTCTTCTTAGAAAGAAAAGAAATGGAGGAATTTTTATGTCTTACCGAATCACACGTAGAGATATTGATAATACACATAGAGTTAATGGTATTTCATAACTAATTGATTGAGCAGCAGCCCTTAATCCACCTAAAAAGGAATATTTATTATTTGATCCATAGCCTGACATAAGTAATCCAACGGGAGCAAGACTTGAAACGGCGATCCATAAAAAAACACCAATACTAAGATCAGCTAGAATAAAGCGATAGCTAAAAGGAATTATTGAATAACTTAGTAAAATGGATATGACTGCTATGGATGGACCAATACTGAATAAACGAGTATCTCCTCTAGACGGAAGAAGATTTTCTTTGAAAAGTAGTTTTGTACCATCTGCTAAAGCTTGAAGCATTCCCAAAGGACCTGCATATTCGGGTCCAATACGTTGCTGTATCTCTGCAGATATTTCTCTTTCTAACCAAACAATTACTAGTACACCCAGTGTGATTCCTAATACAAGAATGAAAATAGGGACAAGCATCCATACGAGCCCATAAACTTCTTTTAAGGATTCCAATCTGAAAAAAGAATGAATAGCTTCTATTTCTGTTATATCAATTATCATTTCAACGATCAACTTCTCCCATAATGATATCTATACTACCTAGTATCGTCATAATATCAGCCAATTTCATTCTTTTAACTAACTGCGGAAGAATTTGCAAGTTGATAAACCCCGGCGGTCGGATTTTCCATCTCCAAGGAAAAACACTCTGATCTCCGATCAGAAAAATTCCCAATTCTCCTTTTGGTGCTTCGACTCTTACATAAAGTTCTTGCTTGGATAATTCAAAAGTTGGAGAAGGTTTTTTACTAATAAATCGATATTCAAAATCATTCCATTCAGGGTCTTTTATTCTATCAAAGCGCCGGCTTTCTAAATTCTCATAGGGCCCCCCTGGAATTCCTTCCAGAGCCTGTTGGATAATTTTTATGGATTCTGTCATTTCGCCGATTCGTACTAAATAACGAGCTAATGAATCTCCTTCTTTTTGCCATTGAATCTCCCAATTAAATTCGTCATAACACTCATAACGATCAACTTTACGAAGATCCCATTGTATTCCGGAAGCTCGTAGCATTGGCCCCGATAAACCCCAATTTAATGCTTCTTCTCCGCCAATAATACCTACGCCTTCAACTCGTTCTAAAAAAATAGGATTTCGTGTAATAAGCTTTTGATATTCAGCAACCCCAGTTAAAAAATAATCGCAAAAATCTAAACATTTATCTATCCAGCCATGAGGTAGATCAGCAGTGACTCCTCCGATACGAAAATAATTATGCATCATGCGCATACCGGTAGCAGCTTCGAATAAGTCATATATCAATTCTCGTTCTCGCAAAATATAGAAAAAGGGGGTCTGTGCCCCAATATCTGCCATAAAAGGGCCAAGCCATAACAAATGGGAAGCGATACGACTTAACTCCAGCATAATAGCTCTAATATAGCTAGCCCTTTTAGGTACTTGAATATTGCCTAGCTGTTCAGGTCCGTTTACGGTTATTGCTTCTGTAAACATAGTAGCTAAATAATCCCAACGTGTTACATAAGGCAAATATTGTATAATTGTTCGATTTTCCGCAATTTTTTCCATTCCTCTATGTAAATAACCCAATATAGGTTCACAGTCAATAACATCTTCACCGTCGAGAGTAACGATTAGTCGAAGAACACCGTGCATTGATGGGTGGTGAGGGCCCATATTGACTATCATGAGGTCGTTTCTTGTGGTTGGTGTAATCATAAGTTTTTCCCGAGTCAGTCTTCCATGCATTGCTGAAAGTAAAAAGAAATTCATCAAAATTTAAACGACTAAGCTCATCAAGACTAAGCTCGTCAAATGATATCATGCTTCAAATTAACGAGTTTTTATTTCTCGAATATCCAACTCATCAATTAATTCTTTATAGCGTCCTCTATTTCTTTTTGACAAATAGGCTAGTAATCGTTGACGTTTTCCCAAAATTTTTCGCAAACCTTTCTGAGATGAAAAGTCTTTTTTGTGCAATTCCAAATGTGAAGTAAGTCTCCTTATCTTAGTGGTGAAACTGAATACTTGAAATTCAACAGACCCTCTATTTTCTTTATTTTCTTTTTGAGAAATAATAGAAATTACTGAATTTTTTACCATAAAAAACTCTCCTTTCCCCTTGTACAGATATGGATTTTACCGATCAGTAATAAGTATAAGTAATAATAATGCCATTAATTTTGATGTGGTATATACAATAATTTAATCCAAATAACTCCTTTCTGAATTCAAACCAATCAATCGAATTGGAAATTGGATTTAGATAGGAATAGAAAAAGATTGGTACATTTTTGCATCGAAGAATTTAGACCTAAAATTAAGAAGTTTCTATTGATTCATTTGGAAAACTAATTGAGATATTATTCATAATTCATTTCATATTGAATACTAGAATGAGATGTGAGACAAGAAAAGTACGTGATCTGTATATTTGTTTACTTTCATATACCCTATATTATATATAGATTAATATAGATTATATATAGGGTATATAGAAATAGGGTTTAGGGTATATATAGAAAAATTGTATTATTCACAGAATTTCAATCGCGGATACAGATGTATTCTTAACATACTGAAACGACTGCCATTATTGGTATCAAACCAATAACGATTCATACAAGCTAAATCTTCTAATCGATAATTAGGCCAAAGAAAGAACTTTAATTTCATTAATTGATTTTTCTCTCTATCAAGATAATTATTGTCATGTGAAACTCGGCTGCTGTTTTTTATGTTCTTTCTATTCCAAAATACTGGATTTCTATATGTATAATTTTCATTCTTTGAATTGAAACAAATTAGAATTCTCGCTTTTCTACGACGTTTAAACGATAAAATATTTTCTGGAACAAGTAAATCAAAATGATTTTTGTCTTTATTTTCATTTATTCTTTGATGTGGTGAAATTGTTTCATCCAAATTTGTCCTAGAAACATATCTTTGCTCTTGATATTTTTGATTAATTTGATGCTTACTCTTATGAAGCAACGAAATACCTACGGTTTGGTACATAATAAATTGTCCATCTTTTTTTCCAGACAAACGAAGTGGTTCTATAATCAATACCCCCCTCTTCATTAATTCTGAAAGAGTTAAATTACTTTGAATCGGCATTCTATCCAAATTTATTTCTCTCTTTTGAATGGAGGTTATAGTCATTTTTTTTGGATCTATCAGTCTAAGCAGAAGACAATATGCCTTGATATTATTGATCATTCTTTGATTTAAAGTTGTGCACCATTTCAATTGAAAAACCAAATAACGTTTCAGGAATAAATCTAGTTCTGCTTCTGTATTGCTTTTGTATTGTTTTCTCTTTTTCCCCTTTTTTATGTCCAAGCTTGCATAATTATCTTCAATATCTTTTTGTTGTGAGAGAACGGATCCACGATCTCCTTGACTTATGGGTTCTTTTTCTTCTTGATTTCGATGCTTTTTATTCGAGGCTATCAACAAATTAATCTTTTTCTTTTCATTAATCTTTTTATTTTCACTACTATTTAAATTTAAAAGAAGTAATTTGCTTGGTATAAACCAAGGTTTTGTTTTATATGCCTTATAAAGTAACACAAATTCTGGGAAGAGCCAAAATTCCAGATTCGATATGGGGCGCTTTAGTATTTTTTCATTCATTCCCATCCAATCAAAAAATCCTTTGTGGGGGTTTGGTGAATTGGTTTCTGGAATCATAAGATAAAAAATATTTTTTTTAGAAATTATTTGAGAATTGTTAGTAGGAATTTGAGTATTTTGATTCCTATTGGTATCAATAATGATCCAGGTCTCAATATCGGCTTTTTGGCTAAGATAAAAATTGAAAAATTTCCAATCAAAGTTTTTTCTATCGGCCGATTTTTCCATATATGGAATATCAACCTGTCCTAGATCATTTTGAATAGGGATGTTCCTCAATATATCAAAAAAGGCCTTTTTAGGCCTGTTATAAGTATAATAAATTTCTTGGTTCTTATTTTCTTGAAAGGGAAATCTATAAAAAAAACATTCCGTTTTATTATCATAATTAATAAATTTATATGATAAAAGATTATATCTATAATATTTTCGAAAATTACTTTTTTCATTGGATAATAAATATACTTCCGATTTTTTTTTGGAACCAACCAATTGGTCTTTTTCATATGAATGCCGTTTGCTTAAATTTTCCTTTTTAACTATACAACGCTGGCGAACTCTATTTCGCCATTTTTCTGGTATTAATCTAGACCATCCGATCTGAGATAAATGGTATTGATAATGTCCTTTTAACCAGTTTTTCCATTGATTCGTTTCATAGCTTGGAAGTTTTTTATTTGCTAATTTCGAATGAATCATTCCTTGTCTTTCAAAAGAATCCTTTATTTTAGACTTAAGAAAAGGGGGGATTCTTTGATATTGAACAACAGATCTTACCGAGTTCCTAATTTGAATTTGTGATAATTTGTAAAATACATATGCTTGTGACACGTAGGATAAGTCATAAAAAATACGTGAATTTTCTTTAATATTACTAATATTATCAAATGGCTTTTTTATAGTCGAAATAAATGTAATTGGAGTTTTCTTTTTTTTATTAATTCTTTCTTGTTTTCTTTCATTATTGTAAATCGATTTATCAATAATTTTTTTTGTTACTTTAAGAAAAAGTTTTGTATTTATTCTGGGAATATTAATGATAGATAAAAATAGATCTGTGTAGATTTTTTCAATGAAAATTTTAAAAAAAGGGGGGAATTTATAGATTAATCGAGCATTTCTTCTTTTTAATATTTGCCATTTTTCGAATCTTTTAGCATTAGAATTTGTTTTGTTAGGACTAAGATTATTTATTCTTGGAGTTACTTTTTTTTTCTCTTTTGAGATTCTTTTTATTTGATTTCGAATTTTACTTGTTCTATCAGCGAGATCCTTCGTTTTTTTTTCCGTCAATGAATAATTTGACGAACTCGGAGATGCAATTTGATTAAATGATTCGTGAATTATCTGATTGCTTATCATGGAATCTTTTTCTTCTTTAATTTCGCTTAATTTATATACTTCTCTTAATCTAAATAAT